TTTTCGAAAAACTTCCAATCAAAGTCCATATATTTTCTTTCAGGTTTTTTCTTTCGCATTTTTTTCAGAGACATATAAACCTTGTCTAGATAATTGTCTAGAGAATTCTTGTCTAGATAAACCTCGTCTAGATAATCCTTGTAATAATCCTTTTCTAGATAAAGCTGGTCTAGAGAATCCTTGAAATAAACCTTGTCTAGAAAACTCTTGTCTAGATAATCCTTGTGATAATCCTTGTCTACATAAGTATTGTCTAGATAATTGTGTAGATAAGTATTGTCTCGATAAAGCTTGTCTAGAAACTTCTTGTCTAGTATACAATCCTTGAAATAAGTCTTGAAAACAATCTCCTCTGGTATATCAAATAAGTCGATCTCTTGGCTCTTATTTACTTGTAATGGCAATTTAGAAATAGAGGAGTCCTTCTTAGTTTCAGAAGAAATGTATTTATATGCTAAAAGATCATATTTATAGTTTTTCTGAAACTTAGTTTTTTGATTTCTTACTAATGAATATACTTCAGAATCATCTTGTTTTTTGGAATGAAGTAATGGGTCTTTTTCATATGAATCTCCTTTATTTAAATCGTTATTTTGAGGCGTATGGCGTCGGTTGACTTTATTTCGCCAGGTTTGTGCGCCTACTCGCTCCCAATGAACCTTAGATAAATTGTATTGAGACTGACCTCTTAACCAGTTTTTCCATGGATTCGTTCCAAAATTTCGAAGTTTCTTATGCTTTAATTCGGAATGAAATATTCCCTGTCTTTCAAAAGAATCCTTTATTGCAGTCTTAAGAAAAAAAGACGTTCCGCGATATTGAAGAACAGATCTTAACTTATCACTAACTAGGGTTTGTGATAATTTGTAAAATACATATGCTTGTGACAGGGAAGATAAATTTGGCAAGGAAGCAAATTTCGGAACAATCTGTGACTTCCGCTTATTTATATTTTTTATAGTCGAACTAAAGGTAATTCTTTTTTGATTTGTTTCAGTATTGGAAAAGTCTTTCTCAAAAAATTTTTTTGTTAAATTGATTCTAGGAATCTTAATGATACATAGAAAGATATCTAGGTATATTTTGTATATTTTTTCAATGAAAATTTTTTGAAAATAATTCCATTTACTTATTAATCGAACATTTCTTCTTTTTACAATTTTCCAAATATTTTTTGGTGATTCTACATTATTATTTTGCTTTTTGTTGTTAGGACTATTATTTAGTCCTGGAGTTACTTTTTTTTTTTCTTTTGTAATTCTTTCTATTTGATTTTTGATTGTGCTTGTTCTATTAATCAGATTTTGTATTTTTTCTTCTGAATTTGTAGAAGCTGTAGATCGAATTTGACTAAATGATTCATGAATTATCTCATTGCTGATTATAGAATCTTTTTCTTTTTGAGTTTCACTCGATTCATCTACTCCTATCCCTTTCAATCTTGTATTTTTTTTTATTATTTTCAAAATTGTGCTTTTTAGAACTAGAACCCTTTCTTTAAGCCGTTTTATGCTTTCTTTAAGCCGTTTTATGCTTTCTTTTGAGTTTCCTAGAACTCTAACAAAATTTTGCTTTATTTTTTGGTTGAAAACGCTTCTTATAAGTCGAAAGGCGCTCCCTTCCAATTTTTCTGCTGCTAATCTTTGACTTTTTTTGCCTAGTTCGTTAAAAATGGGCCCCCAAAAAATGGAAAAGGAACGGTTGGGTCGGGCACCACCCCAAGGATAGTCAGCTAGTCCCCAGAAAGACCTTATAAAAGCATAATCGTTGGTTATCCTTTGTCTATCATCCGCTGTGTGCCAAGGTTTCAACTCTAAAGGCCATAAAACTTTGACCTGAAGACCGTATTCCCACCACTCCTCCGGAAAGTTGCTGATGGATATGACGCCTATAGCAAAACCGTCATCGTTGCATAAAAGATGAGTCTCGTTTTCCCAGTCCTTTCTATCCTCAGCCCACTCGGGCTGCTGCAAAAATAAGATACGACCAATATTTTTAGCTATTATCGCTAAAGGCAATGCAATATATCTTCTAAAATAGGAGTTAAAAATTAATACGATACCTCTTACTCCTAGCCCATAATAAAGCTCATTCCATGCATCTATTCCATCCATCCGGAACAGCTCTTCTTCGGGGTCTAGTTCGATTTTCTCTTTTTTGATTTTTTTCAATTTTTTCCGTTCTTTCAATGCTTTGCTTTTTTTTTCGTCTATCTTCCTTTTTGTCTTCCTTTTTGTCTTCCTTTTTGTCTTCCCTTTTGTCTTCCTTTTTGTTTTTGTCTGTTCTTTCTTAGGTCCCTTAAGAGTGAAAAGGTCCCCTTTTTTGATTCCAAACCTATGCAGCAAATTTTGCATTTTCAAAACAAGGGGTTTCACTACCCTAAAAGAACTAGACAGTGTACTTTTTAAGAAGCCCAAAAAAAGAGGGGAATGCGGAAACATTTCAATCTGTCTTACAACAACTCCGTTTTTACGCCTTAGGACGCTCGCAACACCTTTGATGTCATCCTGATGCCAAAATTGGTCGCGCACCGCTCTCAAGGAGGTCCTCCACACGTCCTTATTCTCGGTTTTCCACTCGATATTGGTGATGAGGCTGCCAACGTGAACATGAGCAAGGCTTTTCTCAAAGTCAATACTATAAGGGTCTCCCCCACTCTTGATCAAATCCTTCTTAACCTTCTCATTAATCTCTTTAGCAATCTCCGGATCAATCTTATTACTATCTTTAGAAAGATTTTTGATAAGTAAATTTTGAGTATCCTGATTCAAAATAATTTCATATTTGTATTGTGCTGATATAATATCAAAGCACTCATTATCTCCCCGCTTGGTCACAAAGGGTTCGCCCAGGTCGTATGCGACCTCGCGGAGTAATACGTATGACCAGCGAGGGACGCGTTGACCGATGTGCACTCGTCCCACACTTTCTCCCACTTTATAAGTCCTTAGTTGCTTTAGCTTTTTTAGTTTTCGCTGGTTCCAATCAATGCCTCCCCCCCCTTTTTCCCAAGGCTTAGAAAAAAATTTTGCCAAAGGATTATAATATAATTTTCCTTCTGCTCTTAGTTTTAGTGTTTTACTTTTTAGTATCGCGAACATTCTCTCTTCAAATTTTGGGGACTCGAAAATGAAACCTGGCAAAAGGGTCTCATGAATTTGATTTAGAGCAAGGATTTGCTTAAGTTGAGATTCTGTAGGTTCATCGTCGATTCTTTCACGAGATTTTGTAGTTCCATTTTTTTTTCTTCGACGAGATTGCATTGCATTCTTTTTTCTTCCACTAGATTTACGAGATTTAATTACATTGTAGACTTTTTCACGAAATTCACCCAATTGAAGAAGTGCCCTTTCTTCGCTTAGACGTGCTTCTTCGCGTCGACGTGCTTCTTCGCGTAGACGTGCTTCTTCACGTAGACGTGCCTCTTCTTCCCTTTTCTCCTGTTCTTTGCTTTTCGGTGCCTTTTCTTCGCTTTTCTCCTTTTCTTCGCTTTTCTCCTTTTCTTCGCTTTTCTCCTTTTCTTCGCTTTTCTCCTTTTCTTCGCTTTTCTCCTTTTCTTCGGGATCCTCGATTACTTTTCTAAACTTTTTGATTCTTCCACGAGAGGGCCCATTCAACAAAGGATCATACCTTTTTGGTAGGCAGAGGCAGGTTTCGTTCATTTTCTCAATACAAACCCGAGTCCTTTTGTCGAGTATATCTAGAAAAAGAAATCCCGTGTCTAGAGCCTCAATTCTCTTTATAAACTCGTTATTTAAGTTGTTTTGTCTTTGTTTGTTCTTATAAAGCCAATCTTTGTCTAGTTTATCAAAGGAGAGTCTTTCTACTGTGGACGAAGATATCATCCCTTTCGTCAGTTCCTTAAAACTAGAAAAACTTGGAGGATCTGTAAAAGATATTCTTTTTTTTCCATCACTTCGGCATGTATCAAAAAAATATTGTGAAGCTTCCTTTCTTACAGCCCCGAAAAAGTGTTGATTGCTTATGTATCGTACTGGACGAGTCCATTGAAACTGAAAAAAATCGGCCGCTAAAATGCCTTCCACCACTATGGGTGCTTTTTGATCTTTTTCTTCATCCAGATCCGCTCCCAAACGCGTGGGAGGAATTTCTTCTTTGAATAGCACTTTTTTTCGTGCAATCTCCTCTTTCTTTTCCTCTTTCTTTTCCTCTTCCTTTTCCTCTTCCTCGTCCTCGTCCTCCCAGTAAGTGTCAGCTTCTCGGCCTTGTCTGGCTAACCAATTTGGTTGCAGTTGTGGGGCTTGGACGCTTGTCAGTGGATGTGGAAAAATGAATAAAGGTATTCTGCCTAAATAGTAGGCACAGGTAACAAATAAGAAAATATTCACGAACCGACCCGTGTTTCTCCTCAAGTTTATTAACAGCAAGTACTGAATTTCTGACACAACCCACTGAAAGGTTCGCATAAGGAATTCAAATTCTTCCCCAAGGGACCTAACAAGGTACTGATAAATCTTCTTTTTGTATTTATTCAATTCTGACTTAATGGACTTATTCAATTCTGACACACGGTACTGAAAGTGTGAAAAACGGACCTGAAATTTTGCCCCAAGGTACTTATAAATATACTTATCCAATGCTGACACAAGTTCCTTCTTAGATCTACTCAAAAGATAGATCCGTATCCAGTCGAATAATCTTTTCGTGAATAAAAGGAAACAAATGTGACCAATTAACCAACCAACAAAACTACTTGTTACAAATAACATCTTGTTGTTGCATCGAAACATATAAACATTGACTAATCTGGCTAACGTTGAATTTGGTAAAAGGATCTGGTTGGCTAATTGAAAAATGAAAGTATTCAGGAAAATGAGGAAATTGCTTCTGGTACTGGTAGTGATAGTATAGTCCCAATTGTCGGCTGCGAAATAAAGCAAAAGATACGGTAGAAATAGTACAGCTAGTATATGAGGTGTCCACAATAGTAGATGCAGAGGCCTATTATAGATCGACATGAACCTCACGAGCTGGCCCAT